AATAGGTACACTTCATTTAGTTCTCATTCCTTGCACTTATTAACTACTTAAATATTAATATTATTTAGAATAGTTTCTATATAATAGAGATACTTATCATAAGATATCTTTATAATAGGTACAAATATTAAATCGGGGTACCCATTCTATGACAGATCTTAACTTACCCTCTATTTTTGTCCCTTTAGTGGGCCTAGTATTTCCTGCGATTGCAATGGCTTCTTTATTTCTTCATGTCCAAAAAAATAAGATTGTCTAGATCCGATGGGACCAAATTTCATCAATTTATTTCAACACTGAATAATAATACAGATATTTGTTTAGTGTAATATGGGACAATATGTGGCTTTTTCCGAACACAAACGAAAGAACTGTTATGCATGCGGATACATGATATCCGCATAAATGTATGTATATGATATGCGGGTATATCTGGTTAAAAATGATCGGCGAATATTTTTATAATAGAAAGTATATGTATCTAACCAATTATTCCTAATGGTTCATATCAGACTAGTGCTAGTTGATGAAAGTTACTTCGGCATCATGAAAAGTAAAGTCAAATTTTTTCTCAATTCCAATCGAATGCAACTGGATCTAGTATAGTATGAACTGGCGATCAGAACATATATGGATAGAACTTATAACAGGGTCTCGAAAAGCAAGTAATTTTTGCTGGGCCTGTATCCTTTTTTTAGGTTCACTAGGATTCTTAGTGGTTGGAACTTCTAGTTATCTTGGTAGGAATCTGATACCTGGATTTCCATCTCAGCAAATCATTTTTTTTCCACAAGGAATCGTGATGTCTTTCTATGGGATCGCGGGTCTATTCATTAGTTCATATTTGTGGTGCACAATTTCATGGAATGTAGGTAGTGGTTATGACCGATTCGATAGAAAAGAAGGAATAATGTGTATTTTTCGTTGGGGATTCCCTGGAATAAATCGTCGCATCTTCCTTCGCTTCTTTATGAAAGATATCCAATCAATCAGAATGGAAGTTAAAGAGGGTCTTTTTCCTCGTCGTATTCTTTATATGGAAATCAGAGGCCAAGGAAACATTCCCTTGACTCGTACTGATGAGAATTTGACTCCGCGAGAAATTGAGCAAAAAGCTGCTGAATTGGCCTATTTCTTGCGCGTACCAATTGAAGTATTTTGAAATGAACCGAACGAAGAATGAATGTTTTCTCCACATAAGAAAAGGAGCTTGCTAATTTCCTTTTTTTTTAATACAATTGAAGTTTCCTCAAACTGTTCATTCGAGAAAAACATGTTAGATTCCATTTCCTCGTTCCGTTGACGCAACAACCCGCTAGAATAAAACAAAAGCTGGGGAACGTATATGGAACAACTACAACTATTCCAACTATAATATAATAAATATAATAAACTATAATAAGAATACATTTTTTCTATACCAAAACCTTTTTGTATGCGTATTTGTATGCGTATAGGGCCCAACTCAATTCTTTTATACTAGTAAAAAGTCTAATAAGTCTAATTAAGTATGAATTCATCAAATATCCGAATATGTATTTCGTAATACAGAATTAATCCTTTTAGGTTAAGCCTCAGATTTTGAACTGATACCGTATTCCTGTGCTGTGGTTAGACGGTGCAACATTTCGAAATAATTAATGGAATTGATCCGGGAGGGTTTTTCTAGTATTTATTGAAAGGAATAAATGAAGATGAAATTCGTTCGAATTTTCCCAATTGAGATACCCGGAAATCCAATTTACTTAATTTATTACTTAATTTATAATTTATTTACTTTTTATATATTAGAAATCTATTTCTCTATCTATTTATTTCTCATTTTTTTTCATCCGAAAAAGGACCCTTATTTTATTTCTATATTCCTTAATTCCTTCTGGATCTAAGGAGTCAATTATTATACAAAAATGGGAATAGATCCATGGGTTCCATACCTTGTTATAGAACTTGTGCTTTAGAGAAACATCAGATCAGATAGAGTTGACAAATGAAGCAGTTCATTAACAATTCACAGATAAAAAAAATGAAAAAAAAGAAAGCATTGATTTCCCTCCCATATCTTGCATCCATAGTATTTTTGCCCTGGTGGGTCTCTCTCTCATTTCAAAAAAGTCTCGAACCTTGGATTATTAATTGGTGGAATACTAGGCAATCCGAAACTTTTTTGAATGATATTCAAGAGAAAAATGTTCTAGAAAAATTCCTAGAATTAGAAGAACTATTCTTGTTGGATGAAATGATAAAAGAATACCCAGAGACGCATATACAAAATATACAAAAGCTTCGTATAGGAATACACAAGGAAACGATACAATTGGTCAAAACACACAATGAATATCATTTCCATATCATTTTGCATTTTTCGACAAATATAATATGTTTCGCTATTTTAAGCGGTTATTTTATTCTGGGTAATGAAGAACTTGTCATTCTTAATTCTTGGGTTCAGGAATTCTTCTATAACTTAAATGACACAATAAAAGCTTTTTCGATTCTTTTAGTTACTGATTTATGGATTGGATTTCACTCGACCCATGGTTGGGAACTAATGATTGGTTCGATCTACAATGATTTTGGATTGGCTCATAACGACCAAATTATATCTGGTCTTGTTTCCACTTTTCCAGTTATTCTAGATACAATTGTGAAATATTGGATCTTCCGTTTTTTAAATCGCGTATCTCCTTCGCTTGTAGTCATTTATCATTCAATGAATGAATGAAGAACTTATTTGATCTCCTGATATCAATCCAAATTTTTCTTCGCGCATAAAGAAAGCATTTTCCATTTGACTTATTCTTTCTTTATACTTCTACCTCTTCAAGGTATTTGTCCTATTTCAATAGAATTATTTCAGTACAATGGCAGCGTGGATAGGGAACTATACTAGCTACCTATCTAATTTATTGTATAAATTCCTGGATGAATGATTGGATCATGCAAAATAGAAATACTTTTTCTTTTTCTTGGGTAAAGGAACAGATCACTCGATCTATTTCTGTATCGATCATGATATATGTAATAACTCGAACATCTATTTCAAATGCGTATCCCATTTTTGCGCAGAAAGGTTATGAAAATCCACGAGAAGCAACTGGGCGAATTGTATGCGCCAATTGCCATTTAGCTAATAAGCCTGTGGATATTGAAGTTCCGCAAGCTGTACTTCCTGATACTGTATTTGAAGCAGTTGTTCGAATTCCTTATGATATGCAACTGAAACAAGTTCTTGCTAATGGTAAAAAAGGGGCTTTGAATGTAGGGGCTGTTCTTATTTTACCCGAGGGATTCGAATTAGCCCCCCCCGATCGTATTTCCCCCGAGGTGAAAGAAAAGATAGGAAATCTGTCTTTTCAAAGTTATCGTCCCAATAAAAGAAATATTCTTGTAATAGGTCCTGTTCCAGGTCAGAAATATAGTGAAATCGTCTTTCCCATTCTTTCCCCCGACCCTGCTACGAAGAAAGACGTTCACTTCTTAAAATATCCCATATATGTAGGTGGGAATAGGGGAAGGGGTCAGATTTATCCTGATGGGAGCAAGAGTAACAATACAGTCTATAATGCTACATCCGCGGGTATAGTAAGCAGAATAGTACGCAAAGAAAAAGGAGGATATGAAATAATCATCGTTGATGCATCGGATGGACACCAAGTGGTTGATATTATACCTCCAGGACCAGAACTTCTTGTTTCAGAGGGTGAATCCATCAAGCTTGATCAACCATTAACAAGCAATCCTAATGTAGGGGGATTTGGTCAGGGAGATGCCGAAATAGTGCTTCAAGATCCATTACGCGCCCAAGGCCTTTTGTTTTTCTTGGCATCCGTTATTTTGGCACAAATTTTTTTGGTTCTTAAAAAGAAACAGTTTGAAAAGGTTCAATTATACGAAATGAATTTCTAGATCCAGAGATTCCTTACCATCAAGTTGGTAAAAAACGCGGAATTCTTGTCGATCAATACAATTAAATATATATGATCAAAAAATTCTGTAAATCCCTTTGCTTGCTTTGTTTATACTATTTTTTCGGGATGTATGGAATTCTTTACTTGTATCCCATTCCTAGCACTAGACAATAGGCATACAAAAACAAAGGAAGAGGAGACACAGGGCAAGGACGGGATAAATGAAAGGAAGGGTACTGGATTATAAGTCTTACTAATCTTCTATTCGACACAAGAAAAAGGACTTTGTACCCTTTCTTGTGTCGTCTTGTATCGAAATAATAATGATTTTTTTCTTGTTCGCCAAAGATTACTATTTCTGCGTTTCCGGGTCTATCGGAATTCCTTTGTTTAGATTCATAAGAAGTAGTAGACAAACAAAAAGGGTTAGGGGGGGTAATTCATCGAGCAAACGAAACTTTTTCTATTATTCAATTAACTTCAACGTAGAATAGCACTTTTTTATAAAAGAAAAAGCAAAATTATTCAAACAAAAAAATTGACTTTAACTCTTTTTATTGAGAAGCGGATTAGATTTTCTTTTTACGCATACCCCAATCCTTTTTCTTTCATCACCTTTTTTATTTTATCTTTTTTTTTATAGAGTAAGGTTCTATTAGTTTAGTATGGAAATGATTTGCAGGATGTCTCATCCGTTTAAATCCATATAATTATCCAGAAAATCGATTGATTCCTTCTTGTTGCTTCTCGTAAGAGTTAATATTATATTATGGAGGAACGACAGAGCCTATAAATCAATCAATAGAAATAGATTCAATTCCGTTGTTCAAAAACATCATAAGAAACAAAGGAATAAAGTGGTTTGAAAGATCAGAGCAAAGGATCCATTTTGTCATTTCTACGAAAATTTTGATTATGTTGACTGGATAACTTTCCTATTTGTATGTTATGGAATAGATCAAAGTCTCATCTCGCTCTAAGAGTAAGCACTCAGCGGTACCTTACGCCTTTCTTTTATTATAGGCGTAAGGTACCGCTGAGTGCTTACTTTTTCATGTCTACAATCCAGTTCATCTGATTACTACAGAGATG